AACATCCGACTGCATTTTCCAACTGAAATGGAAAATTACTACCGAAATTGCATTGTACATCCAGAATAGACCTAAAAAGACATGATCCCAGGCGGATACTTGACATGTCCCCCCTCTTCCGGGTCCATCACAAGGGAAGCGAAAACCCAGATTTGCTTTATCAGGTATCAAACGGGAACTGCGAGCAAATAGAACACCTTTCAGTAGTATCAATACAGTCACATGGATCGTAAATGCATGAATATGATGGACCAAAAAATCTGCGGTTCCTAATGGAATAGGTAACAAAGCGACTTTGCCGCCTACTGCTACTAACTCACTACCTCCCCAAGTTACGCTAGTACTCGTTGTTGCACCGGGAGCGGTTATACCAGGCGCTAAAGCATGGGTGTTTTGTACCCATTGAGCAAAGATAGGTTGTAATTGTATAGCAGTATCTGAAAACATATCTTGGGGCCGCCCTAAAGCACTCATGGTATCATTATGAATATATAAGCCAAAACTGTGAAACCCTAGAAATATACATGCCCAGTTAAGATGTGATATTATTGCATCGCGGTGCCTAAGGACACGATCTAATAGATCGTTGTATCGAGTAGTTGGATCGTAGTCTCTTACCATAAAAATGGCTGCATGCGCAGCAGCACCAACTATGAGAAATCCACCGATCCACATGTGATGTGTGAACAACGAAAGTTGTGTACCATAGTCAATCGCTAGGTATGGATAAGGGGGCATGGAATACATATGGTGAGCTACAACGATGGTTAAAGAGCCTAACATAGCCAGGTTAAGAGATAATTGAGCATGCCATGACGTTGTTAGGATTTCGTAGAGGCCCTTATGGCCCTGGCCTGTAAATGGACCCTTATGAGCCTCTAAAATGTCTTTAAGTCCATGACCAATGCCCCAGTTAGTCCTATACATATGACCGGCGATCAAGAAAAGAATTGCAATAGCTAAATGATGGTGTGCAATATCACTCAGCCATAGACCCCCTGTTATTGGATTTAATCCTCCACGAAAACTAAGAAAATCTGAATATTTTGACCAATTCAAGGTGAAAAAAGGAGTTGCTCCTTCGGCAAAACTCGGATAAAGTTGAGCCAAAAGATCCCTATTCAAGATAAATTCATGAGGAAGTGGTATCTCTTTAGGATCAACTCCAGCATCAAGAAATTGATTAATCGGCAAAGATACATGGATTTGGTGTCCCGCCCAAGAAAGAGACCCAAGCCCTAGTAACCCCGCTAAATGGTGATTCAACATAGATTCTACATCTTGGAACCAAACCAATTTTGGGGCGGCTTTATGATAATGGAACCAACCGGCAAAAAGCATTAATGATGCAAAGACCAATGCACCAATTGCAGTACAATAAAGTTGTAATTCACTAGTTATTCCAGATGCTCGCCAAATCTGAAAAAAGCCGGAGGTTATTTGTATTCCTCGGAAACCCCCGCCCACATCACCATTCAATATTTCTTGACCAACTATTGGCCAAACTACCTGGGCGCTAGGTCCAATGTGAGCAGGATCGCTTAGCCATGCTTCATAATTAGAAAAACGGGCGCCATGGAAGTACATGCCACTCAGCCAAAGAAAGATAATGGAGAGTTGACCAAAATGAGCACTAAATACTTTTCGGGAGATCTCCTCCAAATCATTGGTATGACTGTCGAAATCGTGAGCATCAGCATGTAGGTTCCAGATCCAAGTGGTAGTATCAGGGCCCTTAGCTATTGTTCTCGAGAAATGGCCTGGTCTGGCCCATTCCTCAAAAGACGTTTTTACGGGATCCCTATCTACAACAATTTTCACTTCTGGTTCCGGCGAACGAATAATCATTAAGTCCTCCTCTTTCCGGACAACACATACAAAGAGACCTGCCAACAGTCAAGTTTTTAGTGAAACCTCTGAAAGATGGATATTTTTTTTTTTTTTTTTATCATCGGTCCCCTATCTCTCATCCATCTATTTTATTTAGTTATTCACTAGAGCAATTATGATATCGAAGTTGATCCGGGGCAAGTGTTCGGATCTATTATGACATAACGATTAGGTGCCCAACGGACCCTTTTTATTATCAAATACCTTTTACTTTTCCTGGCATGACGAAGATGTTTTTTTTGCTAGTGTATTTATATCTGAATGTAAAAGTGCCCATATCGATATACTTCTATGAAACATCTTCTTATGCGATATCCATATTTAGTAATTCGGGGGCATACTTTATTTATTTATTTATTAGCTATATCCTATACGATTTGATACTGCTGTATCCCTATCATTTATCCTTATGAGATACTATACAAAATATAATTTTTTAGGAGGAAGAGATATAATGAAATTCTTGATTGGATCTTCTCATAGTAACTATCTATTTTAGTTGATTGATGGATCCAATCACCATTTTAATTTTAATAAATTTAATTAAAAATTAAAAAAAGAGTGCTTTTATTCGAATTCGAAACGCCTCGTGATCTTCAACCAATTATGTGCTTCAATATAATTACCTGGAGTAAGCGCTATAGCTTGTTTCCAATACTCAGCAGCTTGATCGAACCAAGCCTCCGCAATTTCAGAATCACCCTGTAGAATGGCCTGCTCTCCCCGGTCGGAATAGGTGGTTAAATTCCTTCCCTTAGAACCGTACTTGAGAGTTTCCTGCCTCATACGGCTCAGCAATCGACTCTTTTTGTGTCCCATCTTTTTAATCTACCCTATGCTAACTGAATTAGATTTTTCATAAACCTAATCCTAGTTTTCTTGGGTTAACCAGACGAAGTTAAGTTAATTACATAAGTTTCAAACTCTAATTTTGATCAATAATCAGTTTTATCTTTTCTCCTACCTTCATAAGAATTAACTCCCCCTATATCGTTAGGATTTTCTGAAAGGTAACTATCTCGGTTTCATCTCATAATATGAAATTCATATAGAATTTTTGAAAAGACTTTCCTCCGTAAGAAAAAAGAACTTACTATCTTTGGGATCTGATGCTACACCGCTGCTCAATACTTTAGTAGATCGACTCTATTACATAAGTAGATTCCTAACTTTATATCTCATATTATGACATAAGTAAGCAGTTCTTAACTGTATCGACCTAATAACTTGCTAATTGATCTTTACGGTGCTTTCTCTATCAATTCGATCCTTTATCCATAGAGTATATAGGCGTACTTATTCATTTATATTTGAAGTATTTTTCTTTGCTACAGCTGATAAAAATCGTTGCTTTGGACGATACATATGTAGAAAGCCTATTTTATTCTAGTATTTACTAGCCTTTATCTTTTTTCTATAATGGAGATAGTCGCACGTAATGACAGATCACGGCCATATTATTAAAAGCTTGTGGTAAGAATGGGTTTCGTTCTAGTGCCCGGAAATAATATTCCAAAGCCTTCGTATGCTCTCCGTTGCTTGTGTGTATAAGGCCTATATTATAGAGTATATAACTTCGATCATAGGGATCAATTTCTGGTCGCGTAGCTTCATAATAATTCTGTAAAGCTTCCGCATAATTTCCTTCGGATTGAGCCGACATCCGTTACGGCCGTTACATTCTATTCAAAGAATCTCCGTTCCAGAACCGTACATGAGATTTTTATCTCATACGGCTCCTCCCCTCTGTGCATAGTACTAAGGGACATAATCTCTGGAATCAAGATTTCACTATTCTCATTATGAACTGATGGGGGCTAGTATTTTTACAAGAAATTTCTAGCCAGCCTTCCCGAAAGAGGTCTTTTCTTAACACCAATTGTATTAGTGCTAGATGGAAATAGTCACTCCAACAATTTCTTTGTTCACAACGCCTTCTATTTCCAGGAATCAGTCACTTCAACAATCTTTGATGGTTATATGGGTATCCAAAGTACAAACGAGATGGATGTTTGTTGTCCCAACCATTCATTCTTATTAGTCCCAATACCGAGAAGGGGTAATTTATAATATAACAAAGTTTTCGTGTTGTTGATTCCGTAGAGTAGTGCTTCTTCCTCTATGCCGCCCATTGGTACTAGTGGCGTAGTATTGACCCGCAATCCAGAACCCATAGGTGTAACCTTTCGCTCAATACTAAAATCAATAATTAAAGCATCTGAAGCCATATCAATCGAGGATACACGACAGAAGGAATTGTTCTATCTTTAAACTTCACCTTCACCAAGCGTTGGTTTAAAAAAAAAAAAATTGTTTCTTTCTATCCCGAACCACGCTTCTCTCTCTCAGATTAAGGTCTAAAAAAGCAAGAAAAAAAATCAAATCGCACCATCTCTGTAATAGGTAAATGCCTTTTTTTCCCCTGAAGTTGTCGGAATTATTCGTAATAAGATATTGGCTACAATTGAAGAAGTCTTATCAATAAAATTTCCATTTATCCGGGATCTAGGCATAATTAACAATCCATTCTATAATTCTTCTCATTTTCCCAAAGGAAAATTATCCGAATTGTACAGTAGTACGAAATATCATAAAAATAGACTAATTCTAAAAAAAGATGTGGATATTCCGCTCAAATTGTGCCCAAGGGGGGATGATGAAATATTTGAATGAGATTGGATTTCCTACAAATTAAGTAGTATACTGATAAACAGAACTATTATGATTTTCTCTAAGTTGACTAACCAAGGACTTTATTTTACTATAGATTCTGGTAACTCGAAAAGTTTTGATTTGGTTATAATCAAAAGAGGAAAAATAAAGAATGGAATAATAATTCCATGATAAAATAGAGGAGAGTAACCATACTCTTTTGTTTGCATAATGCGTATGCGTCATACAATTGAAATATCAAAATCCATTAAGTAAATTGGTGTTGAGAAATATGAAATTTGAAAGGAATCTTTTAGTCCTATGTAACCAGTAATGGGTCCTACCCGTACTGGAATAAATAATATGAATGACTCACTATTCACTTCACTCGGTTTCTGGTCAATAATAAGATTATGATTATGTAGGAGAGATGGCCGAGTGGTTCAAGGCGTAGCATTGGAACTGCTATGTAGGCTTTTGTTTACCGAGGGTTCGAATCCCTCTCTTTCCGTTTCTATCGAGTCACCAACGTTACTGATCACAATGTATCAAATTCAAATAACAATTGATAGCATTATTCCAACAGTAAGTAAGAACTTTATTTGATTTGATAGAGATTCTCTATTCCTAATTACATTACTGTGGTACGTAAAATATAAATATGGGAAAAGCAAAAAAAAATCCTACTGCCGATCCATTTGTGATACGTGAATAAGAAAAAAAAAAAAAAATGTGGATCAAGGCTCTTAAATCTATATTCCTTCGACAAAAAAAGGGTATGGTATAAAAAAGTCAAATTGTCTGAACCTTTCTTGTTATTTTCATTAGGTTCAAGTCTGACGGGAATAATATTCTACGACTAACAACTCATTTATTTTCAAACCAATCCACTTACTATCTATTATTTGATTTACTAATCCTTCATATTGAAATAAGTCAATAGTCAAATGTTTTGGCAATTCCTCCCGGAGCGATGAAGCAATATAATTTTGAATCAGAAATTTCGATCTTTGTTTATCCTTCGTAGTAATAATATCTCGAGGTTTGCAACGATAACTTGGTATATCCACTAGATGACCATTAACTAAAATATGTCTATGGTTAACTAATTGTCTGGCTCCAGGAATGGTTGAAGCCATACCTAATCGAAAAAGGATGTTATCCAAACGCATCTCAAGTAGCTGTAGTAAAACCTGACCTGTTGACCCTTTGGCTTTTCCAGCGATATGCACATATCTAAGTAATTGTCGTTCTGTCAGACCATAATGAAAACGCAATTTCTGTTTTTCTTCTAGACGAATACGATATTGCGATTTTTTCCCAGAACGCAATTGGTTTTTAAGATCACTTCCAGATCTAGGCCTTTTACTAGTTAATCCTGGTAAAGCCCCCAGACGGCGTATTTTTTTGAAACGAGGCCCTCGGTAACGAGACATAAAACTCCTTTTTTTATTGAAAAATTTAAAGAAAAATCTAAATTAAGACTGAACTAAAGGATAAACAAAGCAAGGCTAAATCTACTGAAGTATACAATACTAAAGTAGAATGAAAATAGAATGAAATGTATTGTATCAATATCTATATTTTTTGTATATGATAGTAAGGAAGTTAAGTCTCTGTTTTATGATTTGTTCTGTATAGATCTAATTGCTCCATTCCAATCTATTTTTTATTCATAGTTGCAAGTTAACACGACATAATAGATCAGCGACCGATATTTGAAGAAAGGGGGGAGAAGATATTATCAATCATGAAAAAATAGATAGATAAAAGCCGGCTATCGGAATCGAACCGATGACCATCGCATTACAAATGCGATGCTCTAACCTCTGAGCTAAGCGGGCTCACATAGTAGAAATAGAAATAGTGAATAGGGAGTCCGGAAACTACCAGATTTAATATATTAGCTATTAATTTATTTTAATTAATATTTATTATTTTTAAAATTTTAATTCATAGTATTAATAATTACTTAATAATAATACTTAAAAATACATAATATTTCCATAATTATTACTTGATGTAAGAATAGAATATCAAATTCAATTTGATATTCTATTTTAGAAAAGTCTAATTATTTCTTAGAACAGTTATACCAAATTATGCTAAATAATTATTAATTATCTCTAAATAATCTCTAAATAAATAATATAATGAATTATATTATATAATATATTATATAATATTAATGATTAGTGAATCCATTCATAAGATAAGAATAAAGATATTATAAAGATACAATTAAAATTATAATTAAGACATTCCTTTGTTGTCATTCAGAGAAGATAGTGCGAAAAAAAAAAAAAAAAAAAAAAATAAGTAATTGAGTATCGATCCTTCCAGTATTACAAATTGCGCTTTTAAAGTCAAAATTAAGAGAGGAGAGATATAGAGGTGGGATATATCTATTCATATTGAATTGGAGGCGCATCAATGATAGAATCATGTCCGATTGGAACAAATAGGGTTCATTCAATACAATGGAAATAATAGAGAATGGCAAAAAAAAATAGTGGCATACACTTTTAGATATAAGAATCATTATCTAATAAATTCAATGCAATGATTTGATTCCAAGATAAATAAAATAAATAAAAGAATTGAATAGAATTACAACTGGATCCTGTCGCAAAAGGGGATATGGCGAAATCGGTAGACGCTACGGACTTGATTAAATTGAGCCTTGGTATGGAAACCTGCTAAGTGATAACTTCCAAATTCAGAGAAACCCCGGAATTAAAAATGGGCAATCCTGAGCCAAATCTTTATTTTGAGAAAAAGGGTTTAATTTATAGTTTTTATAATATAAAACTACAATAAAAAAAGATAGGTGCAGAGACTCAATGGAAGCTGTTCTAACGAATGAAGTTGATTACGTTGCGCTGGTAGCCGGAATCCTTCTATCAAAATTACGGAGAGGATGCCCGCCCTATATACGTATATATACATACTGACATA